CGGAAAAGTGGTTGAATTCTTTCAACCAATTTAGTATTCAAGTCAATGATGTATTACATTAATTCGATTCATTCAACCTTATTTTATTTAATTTTATTTAAATATTTTAAATATTAAAAATTATAACGATAAAGTAAAAAAAGTAAAATAAAGTCAAAGCGGGTAGCGGGAATCGAACCCGCATCGTTAGCTTGGAAGGCTAGGGGTTATAGTCGACGTTGATTCATAATTTTTAACGTCTCTAATTCAAAACTGAACGTGAAACTTTGGTTTCATTCAGCTCCTTTATGGAAGGTGGATAAATTCCCAGATTCAGATATGAACGAAATAAAAAATCTGACCCATAACGTCTATGTCAGCTTTTATGTCTGAATCTATTCAGAACAACCCGCTTTCTAGACGATCCCTATAGAAAGGGGTGTTATATTCTAACAATCTTTCTAGTTACTTCGTTCTCTACTTCTATTTGAAAGAATCCTTAGGAAAAGCATTTTGTTTCCACCGAGCTAAAACAATTTATCGATGTCTTTAATAAACCAAAGACATTGTTTAATAGCTGTTTTGCTTCAATTTCCCCTACAGAAATGAAAAATTGAAGATTTAGTTACGATTAGAAATACGCGTTTTATCTTTATCCATGGGTCCTTTACTTATACTCATTCAATTGGAAGTATTGATCCAATAAAAAAATTATGTTTCGTAATCTTATAATCCAATTTTTCAATTTAAAATTGATTCGTGGATAAAAATCACGAGAATTTATATTATTCCTCGAATTTTTCATTGAGAGGGAAAGGATTCAATCCTTTTAAGAACTAAAGTTTTTGTTCGGAATGAATATTAATCAAACCGAAAGACCCTTTAACTATATAAAGGATTAAAGAACGAATCACACTTTTACCACTAAACTATACCCGCTACAATCAGATTATTGTATCTAAATGGACCTTTTGTCGACCTTAATCACAAAACCAAAACAAAACATCAGAAAAAAATTATGAAAACTAGAGCGTTTACCTTTTGTATTTGTATCAGAGGACCTAATGAGATTTGGAAACGAGTATTTATTTTAATAACTAAATAACAAGTGCTTTTTTGCCCGAGGTTTTTGTCTCGAACTTAATCCATAACACAAAAATAGATTGTGGTAAGAAACGAGAGTTCCTTTTTTCTTATTTAAACCGGAATAAAAGGACTAACTAAGAAAGAAATAGCACGTTGATTCTCTACCATTTGATTCTATATCATAGATATTGATATTTTTTTATTTATTTTTTTTTTTTTCAATTTTCTAAATCTTTTGATTTATGATTTGTTGGAATATGATTTGTTGGAACAAAAGGGCGGGCCCGGCTAAGGACTGACCAGGCCGGGCCGTGGAACTAAAAAGCCCCTTCGGACGAAATTAAAAAATAAGAGTATATACTATGACGGGCGTTTTCAAGCCTTATTTTTTATAATGTAACATAGTATTATCCTTTTTCAATTGGGAGGAGAGATGGCTGAGTGGACTAAAGCGTCGGATTGCTAATCCGTTGTACGAGTTTTTCGTACCGAGGGTTCGAATCCCTCTCTTTCCGTTTTCGTTGATGACTTAGTATTTTTTTTTTTCGAATTTATCGAGAGCTATTTTTTTATTACTAGTAATAAAAAAATAATTAGTGGAATAGATAAAATCTTACTAAATAACAGTTTAAAATCAAGCAAAGAAAACCTTATTTTTTATTCTTCACGTCCAGGATTACGTCCTGGATCATTAGACAGGAATCCGAAGATAAAGAGAGAAACAAAGAATATCACTACCGTGTAAACAAATAGTTTGAGAGTAAGCATTACACAATCTCCAAGATTTTTTTAGGAAAAAAGAGAATAGATTCTCCACTTTTATACTACTATACTACATACCCTATTTTTTTTTTCGAATAAATCATGAATTTGTCTGGGACTTTATTAAAATAAAAAATATCATCGGAAACTTACAGCAGCTTGCCAAACAAAGGCTAAGAGAAAAAAGAACAGGGGTATCACTGGCATAACATCGACTATTGGATTCAAAAAAGCGTAGGCTTCGGGCAATTTGCCAACGAAAAAACTACTGGAATAAAGAGCAGAATTAAGGTAGATACAGATCAAACTAAAAATATTAAGCATAACAAACATTTTGTTTTTGGGGATAATTGTATTTATTTTGATTGAGTTGTTAATAAATTTAATTGAGTTTTTTATTATTATAGATATGTTATTATTGATAGAAGAAAAAAATGAATAAAAATAAAATAAGATAGACGAAAAAACTTTATTTTATTTGAATTCACCCAATCAAAAATTCTTCTATATCTCAAATCAAAAGAGAATAGAATAAATAATACTTTCGTACAATATCTTAATTGAATTATATGTAATGATCAATAAATTCAGTTTAATTCTATGTCTACGTGTATAGTTTCCATGTAGAAAAATTCTAGTAATCCATTTTATAAAAAATAGATATTTAGACTGGAGTTGACGAATAACCCGTACCAATATTAGTGTTTATTTATTAGTATCGAATAGAAATAAATGGGGCGTGGCCAAGTGGTAAGGCAACGGGTTTTGGTCCCGCTATTCGGAGGTTCGAATCCTTCCGTCCCAGAGCATACCCAATATATATGTATATATATTATTATATAATCATTATATTAACATAATAATATCAATATATTTATATATATATATAAAATATATATCATAATAAAATATTATATTTATATATATAAAGATTGCTTTTTAGAACAGCCTTCCGTATTAAGATAATCTGTATTAAGATTACTAAATAGAATATTAGTATATAATCTAGTATAGAATCTGATTATTATTTTTTAATAATTGGCGGAATCATATCTTTTGCACAAATTTGTTTGAGTTCAAATAACACGCATATGAAATGGGAAATTGAATTCAGTTGCAATTCGTTAAATAACAATGATTTTACAGTATAAATATGAAAAAATAACAACATAAAATTTCAATCTTGTCTTACATCAGTGTTTTTTATCTATCTTTTTTTAATCACATACTGTTTATTCCAATATGAATTTATCTCTCTCTTACTAATGATAAACGGATGATAAAAAACAAAAGGTCCTTGCTGTAAAACTTTATGTTTTGCAAAATGAAAATAATTATATCGGATAGGAGATTTTTCAATCAATTAAATCTTTGTAATGAACCGCTAGAAGTATAAGTTCTTGGTACTTGAAGAAGTGTGAAATTGTTGAATTTATTCTATCACTATTATCTTACTTGAAGATACAGATTCAAAATAACTTGATTTCTTCGTATTATATTTATTTATTCCTGTTATATCAGTTATAATTTAGTTAACTAATTTGATTTTTCCAATAATAGAAAAATAGAAAAAGAGTTTCAAATTTAGAATGATATAAATAAAAGAATCAAAATAATTTATAAAAAAAGGAGTTCTATTTTTATTTTATAGAATTTCCAAGATTAAATTCTATTAATCTAAAAAAAAGGGGTTAAATTGATTTATTCTTATTCTTGCTGAGACTCTCCTTTTTTCATATAGAAGAAAAAGGTATAGATTACTATGTACCAACCGAACCAATGATTATTCATGATTTCATAATTGAATCAATTACATATGGGTTCCAAACTGAAGGAATGTTATGGTAAAACTTCGTTTAAAACGATGTGGTAGAAAGCAACGTGCGACTTGAAGGACATGATCCGCTGTGGAGTCTTACATCCACCACTTTTATATATATTTATTATAGGAATGAAAGTGCTCTTGGCTCGACATCATTTGTTCTATTCCGCTGTAACCTCCTTTTTTTTTTTTGGGGGGGGGTGATAGAATATAGTATAGGATGGAGCTCGAGTAGAAAGTATTTTTTTATTTTTCAGAGGCAAGAATCTAGGGTTAGTATCAATCAACAAATTGGAACAACTTCGTAAGTATATTTTGATACATAAATTAAAGGGAGCCCATTCGAGAAAATTTCCAATTCAAAGGGAAGATTTGTTGAAATTGGTAAAACTCTTTCGATCAAATCAAAAAGTGTATTACGCAGGAATCAAACATTCGTATGATTCTTTGACATAAAGAAATCACAAAAAATGGTATGTTGCTGCCATTTTGAAAGATTTAAAGATCACCGAAGTAATGTCTAAACCCAATGATTCAAGGCAAAGATCCTGGAACAAGGAAATACCATTTTCAATTGTCTGAACAACTGGATCAGAATGAAGAATCAAAATGGATTCTTAAAGAAGACAGGCAATTAAAGGGTTAGAGACCGCTCAATAGATGCAGTATCTAAAATAAAATAAAGGGTTTCTCTTTTGCATTATTTCAGAGTTATCCAACTTGAGTTATGAGGGTGCAAATATGACTAATTTTTTTGTTGGGTAAGAATAAGAAAAAAAGGGCTAAAATCAATAGTCTAATTAATTTGATGATTTGATGGATATATTTGATATTGTAATTCTATACATAGACATAATTTAGAATTTTCTCGAGCCGTACGAGGGGAAAACCTCTTATACGTTTCTAGGGGGGGTATTGTTCATCTATCCCAATGAGCCATTTATCGAATCGTTGCAATTGATGTTCGATCCCGACGAGAGGGAAGAGATCTTCGGAAAGTGGGTTTTTATGATCCGATAACCAATCAAATTTTTTTAAATGTTCCTGCTATTCTATACTTCCTTGAAAAAGGCGCTCAACCTACGGGAACTGTTCATGATATTTTAAAAAAGGCGGGAGTTTTTACGGAACTTCAGCGTTAATCAACAAACAAAATTCAATTAATGAAATAAAATAGAAAAAAAGATCAAGTGAATAAATAAGAAATGATATCGACGTAGAAGTAATGTGTTCTATAGACATAAAAATTTGACATTACCCCCGATGGGATGATTTTCGTTGGAACTCTTTGAACAAAAAAAAACAAAGGACTAAACCTGATTATTTTAGTTTTAGTTATTGAATAAACTTCGTTTTTTTCTACTTCTCCCCCGTCTTCCTTAATTAAGTCTTTCACTTAATATTCTATATAGTGATAGTGTAGTGCCAATCCAACACAAGTCTTTCGTTTTTTTATATTTCAATTAAAATTAATCAAATTATTTAATTTTAATTGATTGAAATCAAAATTGTTAGTTCTATTTAGAACTTGTTTTATCTTTTGTATGCTTACACTTTTGTCAATATTAATATTGACAACAGTGTATCAAATAAATATAATCCGATCGTGGATAAACGGATCCATTTATCCCTGTTCCATAGATTTTATTTCATTCAAATAATCTTCTTAGATTTTCTGTCATACAGGAAGTCTTTTTTGATTAAGATTTAAATCAATCAAACTCGATATATACTAAATTAATGGATAATATAATATAAGAGAAGAGAGCCAGGAGGCGGTCTATAAATATTGGAAAATCTTTGACTTTATTTTATCTTTTATTTGAGAATTTTTATATTTTCGTCAGATTTGTTCATTTTTATTATGTTTAGAGCGGGTTAGAGTTTTTTTTCATTGTTTTTTTAATGGTTTGATTATGTTGTGCCATTCAATTTCGTTATTTATTGGGATTCTGATTGTATCTACACATTCTAATTTGTTTATTTGGGTTGCTAACTCAACGGTAGAGTACTCGGCTTTTAAGTGCGGCTAGCATCTTTTACACATTTGTATGAAGAAACAGATTCGTCCATACCATCGGTAGAGTTTGTAAGACCACGACTGATCCTGAAAAGAATCAATGGAAAAAGCAGCATGTCGTAGCAATGGATAATTCTGAGAATATTTCATTCTTTCTTATTGAATAGGTCCAAAATCTTATTTCAATTGTTTCAATTCAATTAAAAAAAGAATTTTTTTTTTGGGGGGGGGGGTCGAGTGAATAAATGGGTAGAGCCTTATTAGAGGTTCCAATTCTAGGGAAATAACAAAGTAACGAGCTTCTGTTCTTAATTTTTGAATGATTCCCCCATCTAATTAGATGTTAAAAATATATTAGTGCCTAATGCGGGAAAAGCTTTTCCGATGAGTGGATTAGAAATTTCTTATGAGTCCTAACTATTAGCTATTCCCCTTTATGGGGTAGAGATAAATGTGTAGAAGAAGGTAGTATATTGATAAAGAGATTTCTTTTTTCAAAATCAAAAGAGCGATTGGATTGATAAAATAAAGGGCTTCTAACTATCTTCTTATCCTATAAATGAATATAAATCTATTATCTGGAAAGGAAGGGGAGGTTCTAGAGAGTCCGTTGATGAGTTTGACTTGTTTCCGAGGTATCTAGTTTTTTCTTACTATAAATACCTTGTTTTAACTGTATCGTACTATGTATCATTTGATAACCCAATAAATCATCTATTTCTTTTCTGATTCAAAATTGAATTTTAAATGGAAGACTTTCAAGGATATTTCAAATTATATAGATCTCAGCAACACCATTTACTATACCCACTTATCTTTCGGGAGTATATTTATGCCCTTGCTCATGATCGTGGTTTAAATAGATCCGTTTTATTGGATAATGTAGGTTATGACAAGAAATCCAGTTTACTAATTATAAAACGTTTAATTAGTCGAATGTATCAACAGAATCATTTGATTATTTCCGTTAATGATTCTAATCAAAATAAATTTTTTGGGTACCCCAAAAATTTGTATTCTCAAATGATATCGGAGGGATTTGCAGTCATTGTGGAAATTCCGTTTTCCCTACGATTAGTATCCTCCTTAGAGGAGACAGAAACCGTAAAATCTTATAATTTACGATCAATTCATTCAATATTTCCCTTTTTCGAGGATAAATTTCCACATTTAAATTATGCATCAGATGTACTAATACCCTACCCCATCCATCTGGAAATCTTGGTTCAAACCCTTCGCTACTACGTGAAAGATCCCTCTTCTTTGCATTTATTACGGCTCTTTCTTAATGAGTATTATAGTTGGAATACTCTTATTACTCGCCCAAAATCCATTTTTGCAAAAAGTAATCAAAGATTATTCTTGCTCCTATACAATTCTTATGTATGTGAATACGAATCTATTTTACTTTTTCTCCGTAACCAATCTAATCATTTACGATTAACCTCTTTTGGGATCTTTTTTGAGCGAATACGTTTTTATGAAAAAATAAAATATCCTGTCGAAGAAGTCTTATTTCCGGCCACCTTATGGTTCTTCAAGGATCCTTTTATACAGTATGTTAGCTATCAAGGAAAATCGATTCTGGTATCAAAAGATACTCCTCTTCTGATAAATAAGTGGAGATATTATCTTGTCAATTTTTGGCAATGTCATTTTTATGTATGGTCTCAACCAAGACGAATCCATATAAACCAATTATCCAAGCATTCCTTTAATTTTTTGGGTTATCTTTCAAGCATACGACCAAATATTTCAGTGGTACGGAGTCAATTGTTAGAAAATTCATTATTAATGGATAATACTATGAAGAAGCTTGATACATTATTTC